GTGCGTTGATTTTTTTYTACCAATCATAAAGATATTGGTACTTTATATTTTGTAATCGGAATTTGATCAGGGATAATTGGAACTTCATTAAGTTTATTAATTCGAACAGAATTAGGTCAACCTGGAACTTTACTCGGAGATGATCAATTATATAACGTAATTGTAACTGCTCATGCTTTTATTATAATTTTTTTTTTAGTTATGCCTCTAATAATTGGAGGATTTGGGAATTGATTAATTCCTTTAATATTAGCTTCCCCAGATATAGCTTTTCCTCGAATAAATAATTTAAGGTTTTGATTATTACCTCCTTCTTTACTCTTATTATTAATCTCTACCGTAATAGAAAGAGGGGCTGGGACTGGTTGAACGGTATATCCTCCTTTATCTGGAAATGTAGCTCATAGAGGGTCATCTGTTGATTGAGTTATTTTCTCACTTCATTTGGCTGGTGTATCATCTATTTTAGGAGCAGTGAATTTTATTAGAACTGTAATCAATATACGTTCTGAGGGATTAATTTTAGAACGAATTCCTTTATTCGTATGATCAGTAAAGATTACAGCAATTCTCTTATTACTATCTTTACCTGTATTAGCAGGTGCTATTACTATGTTATTAACAGATCGTAACTTTAATACATCTTTTTTTGACCCAGCTGGAGGAGGAGATCCTATTTTATATCAACACTTATTTTGATTTTTTGGTCATCCAGAAGTCTATATTTTAATTTTACCGGGATTTGGAATAATTTCTCATATTATTGCATATCATAGAGGAAAAAAAGAAACTTTTGGAACATTAGGTATGATTTATGCTATAATAGCTATTGGTTTATTAGGATTTATTGTATGAGCACATCACATATTTACTGTTGGTATAGATGTAGATACACGGGCATACTTTACTGCTGCCACAATAATTATTGCGGTACCAACTGGTATTAAGGTTTTTAGTTGATTAGCTACAATTCATGGAGGAAAAATTAAATATGAAACTCCTATATTTTGAGCGTTTGGGTTTGTTTTTTTATTTACAGTTGGTGGATTAACTGGAATTATTCTTTCTAATTCTTCTTTGGATATTGTACTTCATGATACTTATTATGTTGTAGCTCATTTTCATTATGTTTTATCAATAGGTGCAGTATTTGCTTTGTTTGGGGGATTTACTTATTGGTATCCTTTATTTACTGGACTAACTCTAAATCCACGGTGGTCAAAATCACATTTTTTTGTTATATTTATTGGGGTTAATGTTACCTTTTTTCCACAGCATTTCCTAGGCCTTAGAGGAATACCACGACGTTATTCTGACTATCCTGATTCATATACAACATGAAATGTAATTTCTTCTATAGGTTCTATTATTTCTATAGTAGCAGTATTTTATTTTATTTTTATTGTCTGGGAAAGAATAATTTCTCAACGACATGTATTATGAACCGTTCATTTACCAACTTCATTAGAATGAAAAGCGGTTCTTCCTATAAGTGCTCATACTAATTTAGAATCTTCTATTATTGTAAAACATAGATAAGTAAAAAAAAAATAAGCTTCTAACTTATTATTTTAGGTGTTAATTCATCTTTTTTATTAAGATTAAATAATAGTTTAATGAAGAATAGTTGATTGTTAATCAACGGGTGAATTTTTTTTCTTATTTAGAAATGCAAAAAAAAAAATTAATACTAATTTTGTTTTCTTTTATTATAATTTTAGGTACCATAATAAGACTATCTTCATACTATTGATTATTGGCTTGAATTGGATTAGAATTAAATATAATTGGGTTTATTCCTTTGATAGTATCAGATGACTCTACTGAAAAAAGTGAATCTTCAATAAAATATTTCATTATTCAATCCTTAGGTTCTAGAATAATTATTTTTTGCTCTATTTATTTTTTTATAGCTAACGGAAGATGAGATATATATTCTAAACATTCTAGAGAAATTAATTTAACGAGATTTATAACATTTGCATTATTATTGAAAATAGGGGCAGGACCATTTCATTTTTGATTTCCTTCAGTTTTTAGAAGATTAAGATGATACTCGGCTTTTTTATTAATTTCTTGACAAAAGTTAGCTCCTTTTATTTTACTAATTTTTCATTTATATCACATAAAATTAATAGTCTTGTCAATCTTTTGTTCTGCTTTATTTGGTGGAATTGGAGGCTTAAATCAAGTGTATATTCGACCTTTATTAGCATATTCTTCCATCAGACATTTATCTTGAATGTTAGCAGGTTCATTAATTAATGTATATTATGCAATTTGTTATTTTATTGTATATCTTTTTATTACCTTATCTCTATTTATTTTCTTAAATACATTTAATTATTATAAAATGTATATAATAAATTCTATATACATAAAAATAAGAATTTTAATTATTTTAAGCTTAAGAGGTATACCTCCTACTTTAGGATTTTTAAATAAGATTATAGTATTGAAATTATTAGCTAACACAGATAATTATATAATAATTTTTATTTTAATTATATTTTCAATACTATCATTATCTTTTTATATATCTTTTATATTAAGTATTTTAATATCACATCTTAAAATAAGGGAATTTTCTAGTAAGAATTATAAATTAATATTAATAAGATTATGTGTTTCTATAAATATTTTTGGGGGTTTATTAATTGTTTATGAGTGTACCTATACGGAAAAAACATCCTTTGATAAAATTAATAAATAATTTAGTAATTGATCTACCAGCTCCATGTAATTTATTGATCTGATGAAATTTTGGTTCTTTATTAGGCTTCTGTCTAATAATTCAGATTATTACTGGAATTTTTATTTCTATACATTATATAAATTCTATCGATTTAGCATTTTTTTCGGTTTCCCACTTATCACGGGATGTAAATTTAGGATGATTGATTCGTTCTATTCATGCAAATGGGGCTTCATTTTTCTTTTTGTTTATGTATATTCACATTGGTCGTGGCCTTTACTATGGGTCTCACAAAAATCTAGAAACATGAAATTTAGGGGTTATTCTATTTATCATAACAATAGCAACAGCTTTTTTAGGTTATGTTTTACCATGAGGACAAATATCTTTTTGAGGGGCCACAGTAATTACTAATTTTGTTACAGCTATTCCATATGTTGGAACTATAATTGTTCAGTGACTGTGAGGTGGATTTTCAGTTGATTCTCCAACTTTAATTCGATTTTATTCCCTCCATTTTCTATTCCCCTTTATTATACTGGGATTAACTGTTTTACATTTAATATTTTTACATCAAAAAGGGTCAAATAACCCTTTGGGTATACAATCTTTATTACCAATTCCATTTCATGATTACTATTCATGAAAAGATTTATTGGGAATTATAATTACAATTAATATATTCGGTTTAATTGTCTTTTTTTTTCCCTTTTTACTAAGGGATCCAGAAAATTTTATTCCAGCTAATCCTATAGTTACCCCTGTTCATATTCAACCGGAGTGATATTTCTTATTTGCTTATGCTATTTTACGGGCAATTCCAAATAAACTTGGTGGGGTTTTAGCTTTACTTTGTTCTATTCTTGTCTTGTTTATTTATCCTTTACTTTTCAAGTTAATTTGTAGAAAATCACTAAATTTAGCATTTAATGTACTTGGTCAAGTGCTTTTTTGATCCCTTGTTACTAGATTTATTTTACTTACATGAATTGGAATACGTCCAGTAGAACTACCTTATGTATTTTATGGTCAGATTTTTACTTTCATATATTTTTTTATATTTATAATAATTCCTATCAGTCAATTTAGGTGGTTAAAAGTTATGTCATCAAATTAGTTTAAATAAAAATATCGAGTTGTGGCCTCGAAGTTAACAGTTATTATTTATTTGATTTATAAAATCTAATCATTTTAAAAATCTTTTTGTTCTTACAGATTCTAAAACAATAGGCATAAAAGAGTGATTAGCTCCACAAATTTCAGAGCATTGTCCATAAAATACTCCGGGACGTTTAATTGTCAAACCTAATTGATTTAGTCGTCCCGGTACAGCATCAACCTTTAGACCTATAGAAGGAATAGCTCAAGAGTGAATAACATCAGAAGATCTTACTAGAATACGAGAATCTGTTATCATTGGTATAATTACACGGTTATCTACTTCAAGTAAACGGAATTCTCCTGTATACAAATCTTCTTCTGGGAGTATATACGAATCATATTCAATATGATTATAATCGGAATATTCATATCTCCAATATCATTGATGACCCATAACTTTTAATGTAACTATAGGATTATTTACTTCATCTAATAAGTAAAGTAATCTAAGAGATGGAAAGGCTAAGAAAATTAAAATTATAGCAGGAATAATAGTTCAAATAGTTTCAATTATTTGTCCTTCTAAAATAAATCGGCCTCTAAAAGAATTGATTATGAATGAAATAAAAGAATAAATTACTATAGTTATGATTATTACTACTACTAATATTGTGTAATCATGAAAAAAAATAAGCTGTTCTATTAAATTAGATGAACCATCTTGAAATCTAAGCTGAGACCAAAACATCTACAAATATAATTAAATTATTCTTGGAAATTCAAAATTTCCTGTGCTAAAAACACTCATTTATATAAAAAATTAATTAAATCATTCAATTAGTATAGTTTTGTACGGGTATTTTCCAAATACCAAGATTTAATTAAAAATAAAATTGAATATCTTATTTTGAATATCTGTTTATTTACCCCAACAATAAATGGAAATATATAAAAACAACCATACAACATCTACAAAATGTCAATATCATGCGGCAGCTTCAAAACCAAAGTGATGGCCCGTAGAAAAGTGTTGATCTCATAATCGTCAAAGGCATACTAATAAAAAAGTAGTTCCAATAATTACATGTAATCCATGAAATCCTGTTGCTACATAGAAACAAGACCCATAAATTCCATCTGCAATTGTAAAAGAGGCTTCATAGTATTCATTTACTTGAAGTAAAGTAAAATATAAACCTAATATAGATGTTAATATTAAGCTTAAAATTGACTCTTTTAAATGCCCAGCTATGATTGAATGATGGCATCATGTAATAGTTACCCCCGAAGCTAATAGTACTGCAGTGTTTAATAAAGGTACTTCAAATGGGTTTAGGGGTTGGATTCCGACAGGAGGTCAAGTACATCCAATTTCAGGCACAGGAGCTAATCTACTGTGAAAGTATGCCCAAAAGAAAGCAAAAAAAAAACAGACTTCAGAAACAATAAATAAACACATTCCTAGACGTAAGCCTTTAATTACAGGTTTAGTGTGATAACCTATAAAGGTTCTTTCCCGAATTACATCCCGTCACCACTGAGCTATAACTAATAATAAATAAAATAATCTAATAATTAAAATGAACCTAGAATTAGAATGTATAAAAAAAATTAACCCAGAGGTTAGTATAAGGGCCCCTCCTGCCCTTAGGATAGGTCAGGGACTTATTTCTACTAAATGAAAAGCGTTGCGAAACATTCCAAAAAGATAAAATATCATAAATAGATTTACAGTCCATCACTTTTCTCAGCCATTTTTGGAAGGAAAAAAAAATGTAATAATTTGGTTTCGGCCCAAAAAAAGGGATTTAATTCTCCATTTTTAGATTAGATAGGATATGTTTATTTTGAAAATAAACTGATTAGTGTTCGATTCACTTACTAATTTGTTTTTCGAAGTGGCCTATTACCTTTCCCCCTACAAATTCTTACACAAGAAAATAAAGCGAACAATAAAGTAAAGGATAACAAAATAACTATTAATCTATTTTCTTGATTTACTAAGTGATAAAACCTTATTGGAAATTTTCTCTCTCTAATAATAAAATCTGAAGAAAAAAATCAAAGTAAATATAAGTTAAAAAGGAATAATACTATGGTTAATAATATAAATAATAAAAAAAAGGGAATTGTTTTCTTAAAATGTTTAGTACTTGGAGTAATAGCACAAATATAACAGAATATGACTAATATACCTCCAATATAAATTAGGTATAAAATATATCCAAATCATGAGGATACCCTAAACCTAACGATTAGTGACACTATAAATGATAATATAATAATTATTAAACCTAAAACTATAGGATTAATTACTAGAGGGACAAATAAAAATATACTAAAAAACATAGAAATTATAAAACTTATAAACATTCAAAAAACCATGAAAACATGGAACTTTAGCTTCCAATGCTAATATTTTATAAACTATTTTTTGATATTACGATTCTTATTAAAAAAAACCTAAGAACTAAAGGTAAAAAGTTTTTTCATATTAAATTTATCAAAAAATCATACCGAGTTCGCGGAAATCTCGCACGAACTCAAATAAACACAAATCTAATAAATACTGCAAAAATAAATAAATAAAGATTTATGATAATTCCGATCAACATTGAAGTAAGTACTGATATAAATAAAATAGTTATATATTCAGCTAAGAAAATTATAGTAAATCCTACTCTTCCATACTCAACATTAAATCCTGATACAAGTTCGGATTCACCTTCTGCAAAATCAAAGGGGGCTCGGTTTGTTTCTGCTAAACAGGAAATAAATCATATAATCATTATACCAAAAAAGAGACTTGAATTTCAATAGCTATTTAAATCTTTTGTATTAATAGAACAGGGCATAAACAAAAAAAAAATGAAAATTAGAGCTATACATACCTCATAGGAAATTGTCTGTGCAGAACCTCGAATAGCTCCTAATATACTATATTTTGAGTTAGAACCTCATCCTGCTAGTAATAGCCCATAAATTCTTATTCTAGAAATACATAAAAATAAAAGTCCACTTATTTTTAAATTATGAAATAAATAGGAGGAAGGGTATAATAACCAGATTATTAATCTTAAAGTTAACAGTAAACAAGGACCAATTAGAAATCTAATAATGTTCGCATTAGAAGGGATTATTATTTGTTTAGTTAATAATTTTATAGCATCACTAATAGGTTGTAATCATCCTATAAACCTAACTTTATTAGGCCCTTTTCGATTCTGCATATACCCTAACCCTTTTCGCTCTAGTAAGGTAAAAAAAGCCACAGATAATATAATTATTAGAAATGTTACTAAAATATTTAATAATTTAATCAGTAGTAAAAAATTATCAGTTTCAAACTGTTACTTTATTTAAAAATACAATATTCGAAATACTATATTTTATTTTTTTTGGGCAATTTCACCAAAAAATTAATATAAGCAAAATAAACCCTCTTCAAAAAAAACATATTAGTATTAACCAATTTAGTGGGGATAATTGAGGCATTYYATTGCTTGGAGTTTCCTCATTTTTTACAACATCAATGTAATCCGTTTTTTCCGGCACAAACAAAAATCTATAAATTACAATAAAAATGTAATTTCTTTGGTTTACAAGACCAATACTTGAAAGCTCTTATAGACAAGAACAGTTTCCACTATCCTTACTTTGTTACGACTTATCCTAATATAGGAGTGACGGGCGATATGTACGCAATTTATTATATTTTCAGTAAAGTAATTTAATCTTAACTTACTACTAAGTCCTCTTTCAAATTTCAATTTCAAGAAATTATTCAATAATTATTGTAACCCATTTAATCCTTTATCATAAGCAACATCTTGATCTGAATTATTTATTAATTAATATTTTTAACTCACGTTTTTAATAACGTGAATTCATACGACGATATATTGACTGGAAAAACAAGATAAAGTTTGATTTCTCGTGGATCATCGAATTAAATAACAGGCTCCCATAGGAAATTAAATTACCGCCAGGACATTTGATTTTTTAATTATTCTGGTATTAAAAAAAATGCAGTAAAGGAATTATAGGGTATCTAATCCTAGTTTATTTCCAGAACTTTATCATTTCCTTATTTTAAATCTATTAGTAAATATCTTATTAGAAATTCTACTTTCATAATAAATAAATGGATTTAATTTAAGTATTTATTGAATTTTTAAACCATAAAATTTTGAGTCAATTTTAGGGTATAACAGCGATTGCTGGCACCCCTTTTAGCCAAATTTWAAATTAGATTCTACATCCATCTTTCGGTGATAAATTAATTTTTTTTTATTGAATTCACTAAAATTTTCATATAAAAAGTAATATTCCTAAAATAAAGCCATGCCCAAACTTAAAAAAATAAAGGGATAAAATCCTTATTTGGGGTATGAACCCACTAGCTTAAATATAGCTTACTTTATTTTATTAATTAAATTATTTAAGCTTCTGGATCCTTTCGTACAATAGAAACTTAATTTTTAAGAAAGATAGAAGCCAACCTGGCTCACGCCGGTTTGAACTCAGATCATGTAAGGGTTTAATAGACGAACAGTCTAACTTTATAAGCTTCTGCACCTATAAGTTACCTTAGTCCAACRTCGAGGTCACAATCTTATTTTCTAATAAGAACTCTAAAAATAAATTGTGCTGTTATCCCTACAGTATTTTATTTATGTTTCAAAAAAAATGGATAATATGTTTTTGTAATGTAAATAAAAAAAGGATTTATTTCCTTTTCGGCTGCCCCAGCCAAAGAAAGTAATTTTTTAATAAACTTATTTCTAAAAATTGATAGGGTCTTCTTGTCTATTCTTTTGATTTAAGCTTTTTCACTTAAAAATTAATTTCAATTTAATAAAATAGAGACAGTTGATCTCCGTCTATCCATTCATTCTATTCTYCAATTAAAAGACAAATTATTATGCTACCTTTGCACAGTCAGGATACTGCGGCCGTTTACATTATTTCATGCACTGGGCAGGACTGACTTTTTGTTATTAATCAAAAAGCGATGTTTTTGATAAACAGGCGAAAATAATTTTTGCCGAGTTCCTTTATTTTACTTTAAAAAAAATTGAATTAAATTAATTTCTTGTAAAGATTAATTTTTATTTTAATTATTTACTCATAACTACATTATTATCATTAATTTAAAATTAAATTAAGTAAAAAGATTTAATTTTAAAGAAAGTTTAAATATTTTTATCTTTAAGATTTCTTTTTTAACAAAATATTAAGTTAGCTACTATTAAGCTTACGTAAATCTATAAAAAACTTTTTCTTATAAAAATTTTTCCAAGCTTATCCCTGAAAAAATAACTCTTTTAAAAAAAAAATAAAATCTAATTTCAATTTAATTTTGTAAAAGGCAAATCTAAAATTTTTTTTCTTTTAACTAGATATCTATAAGTTTGAAAGGATATCCCCACTAAAAAATAATCTGATATTAATTTTTCCACATTAATTTATCTTTAGACTAAAATCTGTTACTTATTAGCTCACTTATTTTCTAGACAATTAATTTTAGGTTTGATCTAATAATTCCATGATACAAAAGGTACATACTTATATTATTATTACTTCAGTTAAACTATTTACCTATAAGTTCTTTAATAAATTAAATTTTTCTTTAATTAGTACTTAATTAATATAAACTTTTTAATAAATAAAAAACAAATTAAGTTATCTTCTCAGTGTAAGCGAGATATAATAATTTATACTATTTTATTTTTGAGGTTAAATAGTTTATATAAAACTCTTGATTTGCATTCAAGAAAAGATTTTTTTCTTTAACCATTAAAAAGAAATGTTAATTTTGTTTTCTGGAATTATAGCTATTTTAATTTCAATTTTTCTAATAATTATTTCTTTCTTTATTAGATTTAATATAAAAGAAAATTATGAAAAATCAAGACCTTTTGAGTGTGGGTTTGATCCCATAAGAAAAAATCGGTTACCTTTTTCTATTCGATTTTTTATATTAGCAATTATTTTTTTAATCTTCGATTTAGAAATTGTCTTATTATTACCTTTTTTATTAAATAAAATGTTTTTAAATGAGGTTAATACAATTTTTTTAATAAATTTTTTTATTTTTATTTTATTATTAGGAACATTATATGAATGGAAAAAAGGTGCATTATCTTGAATTAATTAAATTTAAGTTAGCAAAAGAAATGCGAATGATTTAGAATCATTTATTGAAGTTATCCTTTACTTCTAAATATGGCAGATCAGTGCTCTAGATTTAAGCTCTAGTTAGAAGTTTTTTACTTTATTTAGGCGAAAATTCTATTAGTATATCTTTATTACGTTATTTTTTCATAATAAAAATGTTATTAATTAACATAGAATTAGGATATTAAGTTATTTAAACTATTACTTTTCAAAAGTAAAAAAGGTATTTTTTGCCATATTTTGTACTAAGAATTTAAAAATTCCTTAGCAGCTTCAATGCTATGCTCTAAAATAAGCTATCTTAGTTTAGTTATTAAAACTAAAAAGAAATATTAAAAATAATTATTATATCCTTAGATTAAAAATCTACAGCTTTATTTAAGCTATTTTAATAGAAAATTAGTAAAGTCCATAAATAATTTCATATAATAATTAAAATTATCTGATTAAAAGAAAGGGATTGAATTATTTGATTTTTTTGTGAAATTGTTATAAATTGGATATAAATATTTTTACCCAATCTTTCTTCTAACCACCCATGTTCTAAATTTTTATGCAATATTAATGATGATTTAAAACAAGTATGTATTATTCTTTGCGTTAAAATATTATTTAAGAATAATATAGAATCAATAAATTTATTTGATCATCTATTAACACTTAAAAATAACCCTATTACTATACCTAATAATAGAAATAGGTAAATTAGTTGCTTACAGCATCTAGGAATTGGTAGTGTGCTAGAAAATAATGAATATGAGGAGCTTAAAAATCTTCCTATGAAAATTGAAATAAATCTTAAAATTATAATCGGTAAATATGCATGCGAAAAAGGAAAATTTAGATTTACTTTAACTATATTAGTTTCTTTATATAATATATAATAATTTAACCGAATAGTATATGAAATAGTTAATCCTAATCTAATAAGACTAATCCCTAAAAGTATTGCGGGTATAGAAGCTTCGATCTCAAATTTTTCTATAATTAAATCTTTAGAGTAGTAGCCCCTAGTGAAAGGGATGCCACATAGTGCTAGATTCCCGATGTTAAATGTGCTAACAATAATTGGAATTTCTTTTTTCAGTCCCCCTATTGTTCGAATGTCCTGATTACCATAATTCATTATAATTATGACTCCCGCMCATAAAAATAATAAAGCCTTAAATAATGCATGAGTATATAGATGAAATAATGCTATGAAATGTATCCCTCTAGAAACCCTTATTATTATAATTCCAAGTTGACTTAAAGTTGATAATGCAATGATTTTTTTTAAATCATACTCGCAATTAGYGGCTATCCTAGCTAATAGTGTAGTTATTACAGAAAAGAATATTAATAATTTACACAAAACAGGATACATTATTAATAGATAGTTAAATCGAATTAATAAATAAATACCTGCGGTTACTAATGTAGAAGAATGCACCAATGCAGAAACTGGGGTTGGGGCAGCCATGGCTGCCGGCAATCAAGGGCTAAAAGGTATTTGAGCTCTTTTAGTTATAGCTGCTAATAAAATTCCGATTATAAAAAATGTTGAGGAGCATAATATTAAATCTTGATTAATATAGGAATAGTCAAAAGAACCATTATTTATACAAATACAAACAGACATAACTAGGAAGGCATCACCTAGGCGATTAATTAAGAATGTTAATATTCTAGCAGCATTGGACTTAGAATTTTGGTAGAAATGAACTAAAGCAAAAGAAACTAGTCCAAGTCCATCTCAACCAACAATCATTACTAATATATTATTTCTAACTACTAATACTATTATTGAAAGTACAAATAAAGATACTAAATTTACAAATCGACGATAATTTAAATCTCCTTCCATATAGGAGACTGAATATTTCAACACGCATGCGGAAACAATTGAAATTACAAATAGGAATCTAACTCTAGTGGTATCCAATATAAATGAAATTGAAAAAGAACATGAATTGAAGGACATTAAATTATAAGATCAAACAATGGTTTGATCTAGGTACATAAAAATGTTTATTAAGAAAAATATTAAGGCTCTTAATAGAAAAAGGAACTTGTAGATTATTAAAAACATTTAATAAGTTATTAAAAAATATTTTAAAAATGACAATTTTATGTTTTATAATTAAACTAAACTTACATTTAACAAGAGTAAAATATAAAATTTATCTTTAAGAATAACGATACCAGTGGAAATAAATGTCCTAATAAAATAATATATAATACTAAAGGGACATTAACATTTGATAAGTCTTTATTAATTTTTCCATGCTGTGAAGTTATGTATAAAGAGGTATTGTATAGCCCAGATAAAAACATTATAAACAATAATGGGATTACATATCATTTATTTATAGATAAGATAGAACTAAATATTAAAAGTTCAGAATAAAAGCTTAAAGTAGGGGGAACACCTATATTGATAATACAAAATATAAATCACCAAAAAGTTAATTTTGGGATTACATTTATTCCGCCACCCTTCAAAATTAATAAGCTACGAGAGTTTGTTATATCAAAACATTGACTAGCTAATACAAACAAGGCAGAGGAACATAGACCATGAGAAATTATTATTATTAATGCCCCTTTTCAACCTCAATACGTTATTGACAACAGCCTAATTAAAACTAAACCTATATGACCAATAGAAGAATAAGCAATAAATGCTTTAATATCTTCTTGACGGAAACAGATTATTGATGATAATACACCCCCAACTAATCTTAGGGAGATTACCCAATCACCAATTAAATTACCTTGATAATTAAAATGCAAAAGAAATGGTATTATTCCGTATCCACCTAATTTTAGTAAAATTCCTGCTAAAATTATAGATCCAACTAGGGGAGCTTCCACATGAGCTTTAGGTAGTCAAATATGAAGGCCGTAAATAGGTAATTTAGTTAAAAACGGAAGAAAGATAATTAATCATAATAGATTAGAAAAATTTATATTATATAGTATAGTAGGTATAAATATATTTCCAGTTTTTGTATAGGTTGTAATCAAAACAGCAAGAAATGGTAAAGAAGAAAAGATTATATAAAAAGCCATGTATATCCCAGCTTTATACCGTTCTGGCCTTTTACTGTTAATCACTAAATAAAAGGTAGGGATCAAAGATATCTCAAATATAATATAAAATATGATAGAAAAAGTTGACATAAAACATAAAATCAAAATTAAATTTAATAGTACAATTCTAAATTTTATATTTCTTTGTCTTCTTAAAAATAATGCTAATAATATTATTCTTGAAATTCAACAAGTTAAAGAGACTAAAGGGGCAGATACTCTATCAACTATAAAATATGATGTATTAAATAATTTTATAGAGGGATAATTAAATCTTAATATTTTAAGACTGTATAATCTACAAAATATTATTATAATTGTCGTTATATAAAGAGAAAGTTTATTATTAAATATACTAATAATTAAACAGAAGATATTTAAAATAATTAAATTAATTAAAATTTATTTAAGTTCATTATATATACGTAATCATTTCCATGAGATCGAACAAATTTTACTATTAATGATAGACCAATACTTGCTTCACATGCTACTAAAGATAAAAACACTAATAATAAATAATTATTTAAACATAAAAATAAAATCAATATAATATATAAACTAAGTATAATTCCTTCTAAACTTAATAAAATACTCAAAATATGCTTATTTTGAAGACAAATAGAAATTACCATGATTATTATAAAAACACATCTTAATAAGAAAAGATAAAATCTTCCTAAAATCATGCTTATAGACATTTTTTCCACATTTGATGACCATAACCTAGTTTTTTGATCAAGGAATTTTATATGATGAATTTCCTTGTTACTTATTTATATATTAAACTTTTCTATATGGGTAAAAATTAGACGTACAAATTACATTATACCTTATTACATTCCAGAGAATGAAGTTCGCCAAGTAAAATCAAAAAATATACCTGGATTTTTAATAATAATTAATAGATTATTTTTTTTTATTATAATTCTTAATTTTGTTGGTTTAATTCCTTATACATTTAGGATTACGAGACATTTAGTGTTTGCAATTAACTTTGCAATTCCTTTATGAGGTATAATAATTCTATCCAGCTTATTATATAATTTTAAGAGAACTATTTCCCATCTAACTCCGGAAAGAAGACCTAATTTATTAGCTCCATTTTTGATTATTATTGAAACAACTAGAATTGCAGTTCGTCCTTTAACATTAAGTGTTCGATTAACTGCTAATATTGGAGCAGGTCATATTGTTTTATCTCTTGTAGGTATTTATTTTAGCTCTTTACTATTTTCGGTAGGGGTTTTGCTAATAATAATCGCCTTTCAGGTTTTTTATACTTTGTTTGAAGTCGCAATTTGCTTCATTCAAGGATATATTTTTATATTATTATTATCACTATATTYTAATGATCATTCCTAAAAATAAAATTAAAAGTCATAATAGTTAATTAATAACAATAAATTGCAAGTTTAGAATTGGTTTTTTCCTTTTGATA